ATTTTCGAGATTGATAGTGGTCATTTTTTTCAGAGTGAACTAGAAAGTTCTTTTTCTAGTTATTGGAATTTGAGTTATCTAAATAATGGATCTAAGAATGACGATCCTCACGATGATCATTACATGTATGATACTCAATATAGTTGGAATAATCACATTAATAGTTGTATTGACATTTATCTTGAGTCTCAAATCTTTATTGATACTTACATTGTAAGTAGTAGTGACAATTACAGTAACAGTTACATTTCTAGTTCCGTTTGTGGTGAAAGTAAGGGGTCCGATATAAGTACCAGCACGAATGGTAGCACTATACTAGAAAGTTCCAATGATCTGGATGTAACTCAAAAATACAGACATTTGTGGGTTCAATGTGAAAATTGTTATGGATTAAATTATAAGAAAATTTTAAAATCAAAAATGAATCTTTGTGAACAATGTGGATATCATTTGAAAATGAGTAGTTCAGATAGAATCGAACTTTCGATCGATCCGGATACTTGGGATGCTATGGATGAAGACATGGTTTCTTTGGATCCCATTGAATTTCATTCGGAAGAGGAACCTTATAAAGATCGTATCGATTCTTATCAACGAAAGACAGGATTAACTGAAGCCGTTCAAACAGGCATAGGTCAATTAAACGGTATTCCCATAGCACTTGGGGTTATGGATTTTCAGTTTATGGGGGGTAGTATGGGATCCGTGGTTGGGGAAAAAATAACCCGTTTGATTGAGTACGCTACTAACAAATTTCTCCCTCTTATTATAGTATGTGCTTCGGGGGGGGCGCGTATGCAAGAGGGAAGTTTGAGTTTAATGCAAATGGCTAAAATATCTTCTGCTTTATATGATTATCAATCAAATAAAAAGTTATTCTATGTACCAATTCTTACATCTCCTACTACAGGGGGGGTGACTGCTAGTTTTGGTATGTTGGGAGATATCATTATTGCCGAACCCAATGCCTATATTGCATTTGCGGGTAAAAGAGTAATTGAACAAACATTGAATAAAACAGTACCTGAAGGTTCACAGTCGGCTGAATATTTATTCCAGAAGGGCTTATTCGATCTAATCGTACCACGTAATCCTTTAAAAAGTGTTCTGAGTGAGTTATTTCAGCTCCACGCTTTCTTTCCCGTGAATCAAAATTCAATAGAGCATTAAGCTCCTTTTTTATTTGTAGCAAACAAGTAGTTAGTTTATCAGAATCCAAGTAAAATGAATATGAATGGGGTTTCTTTGTTGACATAAGATCTAAATTGTAAAAAGAATCAAAAGTTGCGAATAACTCTTTTTTATCTATATTCTTGATTACTAATTCAGTTATCAGTTAAGAGGCCTCTATCAACAAGAAAGAAGAGTGAATTCTTAATTTTCGTTAAATTAGTAAAATTTAAAATTTTTGTTCTACGTCTTACGTATGTATATATATAAATCCAAATCTATAATTCTAGAATTTAGAAACTATAGATATATTATATATGGTTTTGTACCTTTCTATATCTCTCGAGAATCCTATTTTATTTTGACTAAGAATCCCCCCTTTTGGATCGAATTATAACACGAATCTTTCGATAATTTGTAAGAATTATTAAATGATTAGAAGACAGGAGCAAAAGACGAAGAAAATAAAAAATAATAAAGGCGAGTATCCTACAATATCTTTTACATATCTTTTACATATCTTTCATGTAGAAATGTAGAAAGATGAATAAGTCCATTCTATACTCACTTAGATATATACTTAGATCTATACTAATTAAAATTTTAATTTAATTGATTGAATTTAATTATTAATATTGATTGAATTTAATTATTAATATAATAACAGGTACAAATAGTAAATTGAGGTATCCTTTATATGACAACTTTCGACTTTCCCTCTGTTTTGGTGCCTTTAGTAGGCTTAGTATTTCCGGCAATGGCAATGGCTTCTTTATTTCTTCATGTTCAAAAAAATAAGACTGTTTAGATCTGATGGGCCCAACGCTCATCCATTTTTTTTCAAAACTAAGACTTGTATCATAACGCAGATATCCATTTAGTGGAATAAAGTATAACATGCGGCGCTTCCGTCGAACATAAAGGAGGGGCTCTTAGGCCTGTAGAAAGATGATATAGGGGTAAATAAATTCTATCTATTTGAAAAAATATCAGGATCGCCGGATGGCTGAACTGTAAAGTCGGTGTATCTCTATGTATATCGATGGGATCATACGAAGGGTATGTTTTTATTTTAGATCTAACTAATTTGATAAATTTCTCTTAAAGGTCCACATCAAACTAGTACTAGTTGATGAGAGTTACTTCGGAAACAAAAAGAGTAAAGTCTAGGGTATTCTCTCAATTCCAATAAAACGAAACCGGATCAAGTATGAGTTGTCGATCAGAACATATATGGATACAACCTATAACGGGGTCACGGAAAACAAGTAATTTCTGCTGGGCCATTATCCTTTTTTTAGGTTCATTAGGATTCTTATTGGTTGGAACTTCCAGTTATCTTGGGAGAAACTTGATATATTTATTTCCGTCTCAGCAAATCCTTTTTTTTCCACAAGGGATTGTGATGTCTTTCTATGGGATCGCGGGTCTCTTTATTAGCTCCTATTTGTGGTGCACAATTTCGTGGAATGTAGGGGGTGGTTATGATCGATTTGATAGAAAAGAAGGAATGGTGTGTATTTTTCGTTGGGGGTTCCCTGGAAAAAATCGTCGCATCTTCGTTCGATTCCTTATAAAGGATATTCAGTCCGTCAGAATAGAAGTTAAAGAGGGTATTTATTCTCGCCGTGTCCTTTATATGGACATCAGAGGCCAGGGGGCCATTCCCTTGACTCGTACTGAGGAGAATGTTACTCCACGGGAAATCGAACAAAAAGCTGCGGAATTGGCCTATTTCTTGCGTGTACCGATTGAAGTATTTTGAGAAATGAGCTGAGAGAATGAATGCTTTCTCAGCAGGAAGGAAAAACTAAAAAATCCCCCCTTTCTATACCATAACTTAACTGAAGTTTCTTCATAACGCTCATTCTAGTCAAAGAAGACGTATACGTAACGTAACAACCACAAAACAAAACTATTTTTGTAGTCTTTTATGTGTATGGAAATCTACACAGCTTAATTCAATAACAAAAACAAAATAAGTAACAAATCCAAAAAATGGATTCATCTTTTCTATTTTATATCAAAGCATTTGGAAATACATAAATTTTTTTGAATCCAATATTTGTTGGAATTGACAGTTTAGATTCTGATATATCCTATTTTTTAAAAATTCTTTATTTTTTGTAAATTGAGGTTTCTTTTTATACTTTCTTTTGTGTTCCTTAATGACCAAACATCTTCTATTTTAATGATAACTAGTCAATTTCTGTATTGTTTTTCCACTCCTTTTTGATCAGCACAATATTTCTTATATTATTCAAAAATTTCCCTCCATTTTTTTATTCCGGACTCTGAGTAGCCAGTTAAATTTTTGAATAATATAAGATATTTTGATATAATGATAAAAAATAATATTCATTATCTGGAAACAATATAATATTTTTTGTTAATTATTTGAATTCGAAGTGGATTCTTAATCTATTTCTGTATTCTTTCTACATTCAAAGACTAACTCCGAAATCACAAATAAAAAACAGTGAATAGATTCATAGGTTCGATACTTTGTAATAGAACTAACTCATGTACGAGAAAAATATTGGATCGTGTAGAATCAACTAATGAAGTCGGTTCATTAAAAATTCATAGACGAAATGAAAAATGGCAAAAAAGAAAGCATTCACTCCTCTTTTCTATCTTGCATCTATAGTATTTTTGCCCTGGTGGATTTCTCTCTCATTTAATAAAAGCCTGGAATCTTGGGTTACTTATTGGTGGAATACTAGGCAATCCGCAATTTTTTTGAATGATATCCAAGAAAAGAATATTCTAGAAAAATTCATAGAATTGGAGGAAATCCTTCTCTTGGAGGAAATGATCAAGGAATACTCGGAGACACATCTACAAAACCTTCGTATAGGAATCCACAAAGAAACGCTCCAATTAATCAAGATACACAACGAGGATCGTATCCATACGATTTTGCACTTCTCGACAAATATAATCTGTTTCGTTATTCTAAGCGGTTATTCTATTTTGGGTAATGAAGAACTTGTTATTCTTAACTCTTGGGCTCAGGAATTCCTATATAACTTAAGTGACACAATAAAAGCTTTTTCGATTCTTTTATTAACAGATTTATGTATCGGATTCCATTCGCCCCATGGTTGGGAGCTAATGATTGGCTTTGTCTACAAAGATTTTGGATTTGCTCATAATGATCAAATTATATCTGGTCTTGTTTCTACTTTTCCGGTCATTCTAGATACTCTATTTAAATTTTGGATTTTTCGTTATTTAAATCGTGTTTCTCCGTCACTTGTAGTGATTTATCATTCAATGAATGATTAAAAAAGGATCTACTAATATTAATCCAACTCAATTCTAACGTTTCTTACTTTGTAGTTGTACCTAAGCAAAGCATGGAAAATCATACTTACTCTTTCTATTTCTACCCATCCCAAAGATATATATTAATTAATTAAATATTAATTAATATTATTTATTCCAGTAAAATTATTAAATTATTCCAGTAAATAGCAGAATCGCGGATAGGGAACTAGGTTAGCGACCTACCAAATTTATTGTAGACATTTTTGGGCTCAATGGTTGGACCATGCAAAATATAAAGACTTTTTCTTGGATAAAGGAACAAATTACTCGATCCATTTCCGTATCGCTCATGATATATATCATAACTCGGCCAGCCATTTCAAGTGCATATCCCATTTTTGCACAGCAGGGTTATGAAAATCCACGAGAAGCGACTGGCCGTATTGTATGTGCCAATTGCCATTTAGCTAATAAGCCCGTGGATATTGAAGTTCCACAAACGGTACTTCCGGATACTGTATTTGAAGCAGTTGTTCGAATCCCTTATGATATGCAAG